CCTTTCTTTCGTCGCCCTACTGAAGTACCAAAGGTGCGCTCCGCCCGGTGACTAAGAAAGAAATTGGTTTGCGCTTTTTTTGAAGTGATGAGGTCGCAAAGAGGGAAGTAGGGCTCCTATTGACTAAAGGTTGGTTCTTCGGTTTCCTTTAGAATGAAAGTCGCTATGAAGCCCCTATTATACTTACTTTGTTTGATTAAAAAGGCGAACAGCCCCCCAACTAGTCTATGGGGTGGGGTGCTTGTGGTAAGCTGCCTTGGATATGAGTATGAGGAATTCCTAAAAAAAAAGGCAAAGTCCGGTATTTGACGAAGATCTTTCTATCAATAGATAGGATTTAGTGTTCGATATAGGGGATAGGATCCATCTGCTCTTTCTCTCTCCATTTTTTTTTAGATCGTTATATCTCTCTCTAAAAAAAAATCGGGAGATGATAAAGGATACATAGACATCTAAGGGGATGTCTATTCTATTCCTCTTTAGAGAAAAAAAAAAAAAGATATCTCGTTCATCTATCTTTTAGATATCTATCATTGATTCTATCTATGAATCAAGTCGAAAGACTTCGTTTTTGGGTTCCCCGAAGCCCCGAATGGATTGGATCGTTTCTGCCAACGAAATGAACGCGGAGCCCGTTCCGAATGCTTCTCCGATCCGGAAGTTCTCGCGAAGAGAATAAGATGCTGCTCCCCCTCCCTCTGTCTTTTCTCGCTTTGCTAATCTTCCCTTCTAACGCGGGCCGGGCGGCGGCGGGCGCGGGAGGAGGAAACCTAAGAGAAGAGCGTCTTCTCTTACTTAGGTTTCTTTTTTTTTTCAGTGCAACACAGGAAAGCGCCCTCTTTTTGTCATCCCTGCAGCTTTCCAGATTTTGTATTGAACGTATGGCGTAGCTAGGATCTTCAAATCATGTTTGAGCCTATCCTATGTTCAAACCAACCAAACCCACCCCCTATTTGAATAAGGCTGGAAAGAATGCCCGCCAAGTTCAGATAAGGGAATGCTTCCCCCAACCATTAAAGGAAAGGCTCGACGAAGGGAGGGAGATGCGGCGGGGGAAGGAAAACGCTTTCGGAGATCGAGATTGGATTTGTTTTTCATCGAAAACGAAGAAGGCCGAGGATGGCCTACGGTGCGTGTTATCTGAAGGGAACACGCTTTTTCGACCGCGGTGGTATGATTGCCGGGCCCTCTCCTCGTTCCGCCCGCTGGCCTATTGGGATAGCAGCCTTCGGGCTTTGCCTGCCCTTTATATCTCGGCCCGGGAAAGCGCTGGCAACAACAGAAAGGAAGGGGTCCATGTAGCTGCTGCGTCCGCCCCCTTCTTAGTCAATGGGGCAGCAGGTTCGGCATCTACTAAAAAAGAGAGAATCCACTTGAGATAACCACGCCTCTGCTAGGCAGCGTGTGGAATGGCCAAGAGCGGACCTTTTTGGATATATAATCCAAGTCGAGAGTGGAGTTACGGGAACAGCCGTCTGATGGAAAACTACTTTCACGTTCGGTTCAGAGAGCACTTTTTTCGTTGAGAATTCTTCGTTCCCTTTCGTGTGAATTCCCCAGCGGCGAATTAAAAACTTGTGGGGCCCTATCTATTCCATCTCTCGAGCCCCGAAGAAAACCCCCCTCCCCTTCGGACTCCATATCTCTTTTGACTCTATATATGTGGGCACCTGATATCTATGAGGGTTCACCCACCCCGGTTACAGCATTCCTTTCTATTGCGCCTAAAATTTCTATTTCTGCTAATATTTCACGTGTTTCTATTTATGGTTCCTATGGAGCTACATTGCAACAAATCTTCTTTTTCTGCAGCATTGCTTCTATGATTTTAGGAGCACTGGCCGCCATGGCCCAAACGAAAGTCAAAAGACCTCTAGCTCATAGTTCAATTGGACATGTAGGTTATATTCGTACTGGTTTCTCATGTGGAACCATAGAAGGAATTCAATCACTACTAATTGGTATCTTTATTTATGCATTAATGACGATAGATGCATTCGCCATAGTTTTAGCATTACGGCAAACCCGTGTCAAATATATAGCAGATTTGGGCGCTCTAGCCAAAACGAATCCTATTTCGGCTATTACCTTCTCCATTACTATGTTCTCATACGCAGGAATACCCCCGTTAGCCGGCTTTTGTAGCAAATTCTATTTGTTCTTCGCCGCTTTGGGTTGTGGGGCTTACTTCCTAGCCCCAGTGGGAGTAGTGACTAGCGTTATAGGTTGTTGGGCGGCCGGAAGGTTGCCACGAGTAAGTCAGTTTGGGGGACCGAAGGCAGTTCTCCGTGCACCGGACACGTAGCTTACCGAATCAGTTGCGACACCGATGGGAATGCATGCTACGAAAGATAGGGTCGAGTCTGATACATCAACCGTCTACTCAATATCCTTGTACGAGTCCACAATCACTACACGAGATGAACCTTGGTTTGGTGAATTGAAGTTGGCCTTAGGTGTAATAGGACTCCCAGTTACTGCGCGCGATCGTATACTGAGG